TTTTAAATGCGGTCCTTTTTTGGCTATACATACATTTTCACAAAGAAACTGCCCAAGACTAACAATTGTAGATGTCTCTTCACCATAATTGTAATGGATAAAATACCAATTCAAATTGAATGGATTCAAAATAATGTTACTGCATGAATAGGGATTATAAATTTTACGTTTTTCATCCAGTAAATAATATTTAAGTATTTGAAAACTCTGTTTTAAATTGTCAAGTTGCAAATAGTTAGTTAGTAAGATCTGATTATGGGTTATTAAATGGGAAAATAAATACAAATTAGAAATTGGAAAACCTGTTCCTAAGGGGCCCAACAAATTACTAATTGTAATTAGGGGGTCCTTTTTGATTGATTCTTTTATTACATTGGGTGATTTTACATCGTTGAATGGACCTATTCGAGAACAATTGGATGATGACAAAATTATCAAAGATTGAGATTCCTTATTTCGATTCAACAACATATGAATAGTCCCTTGATTTGCATTAACGGATTCTTGAATGCTTGCCTTGGAATAGGAATGAATGGAAGAAAACGGATTGGCATTAGTGCGATCTGATCCATTCTCAGAGATCAATCCTCCACCCGACAGATCGTTCCTTTTTCTGCTATACGAAATAGGTGACTTCGCTAAGTCGATTCTTAGAAAATCTCTAATCAAACCATTTGTCCTTATTTCAACAAAGGAAGCACAGGCCTTTTCGATCTTTTTGTCTTGGTCCCAATTCAACACTAAACAAGTCCGAACTAATTGAATACTTGTGTCCCAAATTTCAAGAATTGGGTCGTAATAAAGGATATAATTGACAACTCGAAGTTGTAGATTATCACTTTCCTGCAAGAGATCCGGCGGGAAAAGTCTTCCTAAATTTATACCATCCGTTTTTTTATATGGGATTACAGGTTGAACCAAAATAAAATATTTTTTTTCATACCTGGAAAGTTTCATTCGTTGGATATAGAGCCAATTTTTCAATTTTTTGTATTCTTTGTAATTTTGTTTTCCCCCTCCTGGTGGTATCAATCGGAATGCCTTATTTGTCTTTCCAGGAAAATGGATATCTCCGGAAAAGATTATCAGTTTAATTTTTTCTGCTTTTTTCTTGACTCGAACCAACCCGCCTACCCGACTTCTTCTATTTAAAGTGATTTGCGTATCTACCCCAATAATACTATTATGCCGTACCATTATGGACGAAGATTCGGCCAAAATGTGAACTTCCACGGGAATAAAAAAAAATGGATTTACTTCCTTTTGGTATTTTGGCCAAAATACCTTGACTCCTCGATACTCAATCAAATCCTCTTCGTTGACGATTGAATTAAGTTCTCTAGTTTCATATTTAGTAAGTCCCGAGCTCTTTCTTATATATCGAGGATCATCAAAATAAGCAAGAATACTATTTCTACGCAGAATACCGTTTCTGGGGATTTCAATTGAGATACCTGAAGAAGGTATTAGTTGGTTCTCGCCTTCTTGAAGTGATTCGAGTGGGATGATGACTCTATTTCTTCGCCTCTTCGCCAATAAATCAGAATTCCCCTCGAGAATGGCCGGATTACAACGACCAGTACATGTCATTCGATTAAGTTCTGAATAATCGGGAATCCTATCTCCCTTTTGATTTTTACCAGAAAAATACGAACTAAAAAATTTGTGTCTAGCTTGATTATTAGTTACTGAGGGGTTAGAAATATATCTTCGCTTAACAGAAAAAGAATAAGCGTTCATTTGATCTTGATCCTTGTGGATCGAACAGGGTCCTAGACTGGATCTCCAGGGTTCCCCTAATAATATCCATAAATGACTTGTTTTTGGTAAGAGATGAATATTACCATATGTAAATTCAGGTGCATGGTACACATCGGTATTCCAGTGCATTTCGCCCTCTGAGTCAGAATAAATATGTTTTCGAACCTTCTCTTTCAAATTCAAAGTGGATGTTCTCTCGCGAATCTCAGCAATGACTTGTTCTGATTCTACATATTGATCGTTTTGAACTAAAAGAAAACTTTTGGGCGGAATACACACATTGTGTATAATATCTTCACTCTCGATAGTTACATACAAGTCTGTAGAACATATAAAAGCAGGATGTCCATGACGTGTACGTGTCGGATGAACTAAATCCTCATTGAATTTTATTTTTCCATTAGAAGGGGCTCGCACATGTTCTGCAGTACCCCCTGTGAATACTCCGCCGGTATGAAAAGTTCTTAATGTTAATTGAGTGCCCGGTTCTCCAATAGATTGACCTGCAATAATACCTACAGCTTCTCCCAATTCGACCAGGTCGTCATGAGCCGGACTCCGGCCATAACATAATTGACAAATCCAAGATGTACTTCTACAAGTAAAGGGGGTTCGAATAGAGATTGGTTGTGCTCTAAAAGTGATGAATCTATTGACAAGTCCAATCCCAATATCCTGATTTCTAGTAGCAATGCATCGTGAACCTATATATATATCATCTGCTAATACACGCCCAATTAATGTTTGTATAAAAATCCTGTCCGCCATCATTCCATTTCGAGGACTTACAGAAATACCTCGAACGGTGCCACAATCTGTTCGACGTACAACAATGTGTTGAACTACTTCAACAAGTCTGCGCGTGAGATATCCTGCATCTGATGTTCGGATAGCGGTATCCACAACTCCTTTACGGGCTCCGTAGCAAGAAATAATATATTCTGTTAAAGAAAGCCCTTCGCGTAAATTGCTTTGAATGGGTAAATCAATCATTTGCCCCTGTGGATCCGACATTAATCCTCTCATACCTACTAATTGATGTACCTGAGATGCATTTCCTCTGGCTCCCGAAAAAGACATTATATGAACTGGATTAAAAGGATCGGTCATCCGAAAATTTGGATTCATTTCTTGTCGCAAATATTCACTTGTGGCATACCATATCTCGATCGATTGACGTAATTTTTCTACCGCGTGTACATTCCCATAATGATGGTGTTTTTCCAAAATAAAACTTTGTTGTTCAGCGTCTTGAACTAGCCATCTTTTAGAAGGTATTGTTAAAAGATCATCAATTCCTAATGAAATGGATGCGGCGGTAGCTTGTCGGAAACCCAGAGTCTTTACTTGATCCAGGATATGTGATGTATATCCTATTCCATAGTGATCAATAAATCGACTAATAAGTCGTTTCATGGCAGTTCCGTCTATCACTTTATTGTGAAAGACCTGAGTGGGCCGTTCTGCCATCAGTACCTCCATATTGCGCTGAGTAGAATTTGACAATGGGTTTGAGTCAGTGATTGGAAAACTTCCTTTTCTAGATCTTGATTCACGTATAAATTCCGCAATTATGGTCCTAGTTAACCCGGCGCGACTCGAATTCCCGCGGGTAGCATAGAATTACAACAGCCCTGCCAAAACCCCTGTATGGCTTCTTCTATTTCTCGATAAAGAGAAATATGACCAAGAGTGGTTCGAATATATATATATAAAATTTCCCTTTTTATACTTCTTACTATTAGATAGTTTCCATAAATCTCATAATAGGTACCCAAAGATTCATAGTGAATTTCGATGGGAGCTTCTCTTGCAGCAATAACGCGTTGATCTAGTCGCCATCGCAGCCACAAAGCACTACCTAAATTGATTCGTTTTTGCCGATAAGCGCCAATTGCATCATAGGCATTACAAAAAAAGGGTTCTTTTTTTTTTGTATACTTATAGTTATTATTTTCATTTTTATAGTTTCTACGATTACATGGATTATACCTATTTACACAAATACCCCGACGATTACCACTCGTTAAGACATAGAGTCCACTAAGCATATCTTGCGTTGGTGCAGAAATGGGATCGCCAATAGTTGGAGACAAAAGATTCATATGAGAAAACATAAGTAAACGTGCCTCTGCTTGAGCCTCCAAAGATAAAGGCACATGAACAGCCATTTGATCCCCGTCAAAGTCTGCATTAAAGCCCTTACAAACTAATGGATGTAAACAAATAGCACGCCCCTCCACTAAAACAGGGAGAAATGCCTGTATGCCTAATCTATGCAGAGTAGGCGCTCTATTCAGCAATACAGGATGGTCATCCAGAATTTCCTGAAGTATTTCCCATACAATCGGTTTTTTTTTTCGAATTTGACTCTTAGCCACTCCTATGTTCGAAGCAAGATGTTTTCTAATTAGGTCACGAATTACAAATGCCTGGAAAAGTTCTATTGCTATTTCGCGAGGCAATCCACATCTATGTAAGGAAAGTGAAGGGCCCACGACAATCACTGACCGCCCTGAATAATCGACCCTTTTACCAAGCAGAGTCTCGCGAACTCTTCCTTCTTTGCCTTCAATTACATCTGAAAGCGACTTGTAAACTCTATTATGATCGTCCCTCATTGGTTGTCCGCAGATTCCATTATCAAGAAGTGCATCCACGGCTTCTTGTAGCAATTTTTCCTGAGATATTATTAATTCTTCTGGCGTAGCTATACTTGTTGTTAATAGATCTGTAAGCGTATTATTCCGATAGATAATTCTTCTATAGATTTCATTAATATCTGAGGTCACTAGTTTATCCTCATCTATATGATAGATTGGTCTTAACTCAGGAGGAAGAACTGGTAATAGACACAAAACCATCCATTTTGGTTCTATATTTGTTCGAATAAAATGCTTAGCCAATTCCATGCGTCTAAGCAAAAAATCTTTTCGTCTTCCAACTTTTCGATCTTCCCATTCGTTCCCCGTGGGTTCTTCTTCCTCCAATTCTTTCCATTCTACCAACGAATAATCTATAATACTTCGTAAATCTAGATTGGCTAATTGTTGTCTGATAGAACCTCCTCCGGTAGACATCTCTCGATTTCGAAATGTCTCGAAGCTCCGGGTAGTAAAAAAAATGGGGATCCTGTATTTCCAGGGTTGGATTTCATATTCCAATAAACCCCGTAATCGTAAAAAAGTGGGTTTTTTATCTATGGGCCTAGCAAAATAAAAATTGGGATAGGATCTACC